AGAATTCAGTACTTATTGGTCCTGAATATCTTAATCTTAATAGGACAAACCATCCCGTAGATCTCTTTGTTTACTTCAGAACAAGACAATTAGAGTTAGTCTCAGTCAATAAGAATGTTTAGTATTTATTGATATTAGGGGATTTTTCAGAAGATCCCCTAATATCAATTTGAGACGAAGAGAAAGAAAGTATCTTTTTTATTTAGTTATTCGGTTAAACCAAAGATTCGTTATTGGAAGAGATAGCAACAACTATCTCGTCTGGGAAAAGCCATTTTTTTCTCAATAATGTCTTTGTCATTTCATCCAATAGCGTTCCCTTAGATAGAAAAAGATTTGATAAATATTGATAACTCTCCAATAGAGTATTAGAACGGAAAAATCCATTCGAAAATGAACTATTGGTTCTAAGCCATCTCTGTCGATTAATCAACAATTCAAAATGCTTTTCTTGTGTATTTGTCATAAACCAGGCTTGATTTATATATTTCCAATATTGTTTTTCTGTTTGGGAAGTCAGAAGTAACCTTGACATCTCTTCATCTGCAAAGAATTCTCGATGTGAAAACACAGAAACAAAAGTATCATCTTTGAATAGCAAAAAGAGTGGATCCGCGGGTTCCCAAATGAATTGGCTTATTCGAAAAACGCCTTGTTCTTTGGAAGACCTATCTCGTGTCTGGTACTGCATGGTTTCACCCTGCAAGAACTCCGAATCGTTCTCTTGAAGCTCACCCTCTTCATCATAAAAGATCTGCTTGTCTCGAAATGACCTCTCCCAATAGGGAAATCCCAATTCATTGGATCTTTCGATACAATCAAATAAAAAGCCCCAAGGGCGCCATATTCTAGGGGCCCAAACTATGTGATTGAATAAATCCTCCTCTATCTGTTGCGCGTTGAGGACTCCTCCCCCTTCTTCAAACTCCGATTCATATTTTTCATCGAGAAATCTCTGATCAACGATAGAATTATATCCATTTTTAATCATATTTAAGGGATTCCTCGGTTCGGGCCGAAGAAACAATCTCACTCGATCATTATCAAACTGACTGCAATCTTTTTCTGTCCGCGAGGATCCCACCAGAGCGCCTTCTACTTCTAATAGGCCATGAAGTAGATCAGAATCATTCTCAACGAGTCTATAAGAAGTGATCCCATTTTTTTCCTTAGGTTCCGGTAGAGACCAAAGGTCTTGAGCGACCGATCCGGCAGAACAACTTAAAAGATAAAGAAGTATCGTTAATTTCTTCATGCTTGTTCCAAGTTCGAAGTACCATTTGTATAAATAAGAATCCCCCTCGTTACATGATTTCTTCTTCATATAAATAGATATAGGATCTATGCAGCAATTACTTAGAAGTACATTTTGTGAAACAGCCCTTCCTACCTGATAGAAAAGGATCCCATGATCCTGAACCGATCTTACCTTAGATCGCAAATCCCAAGTTTGTTTATGAAGAGCAGATCTAATTATATTAGTGTCTATTATCGATTTCTTTTGTATAATACTAATTGATAGGGCCTCATTGGTAAGTGCTACAAGATCTCGTACATTGGAACCCATCGTTATGGACCCAAATCCATTAGTATGGAACATTTTCTTTTCCAAGTGAAATCCCCTTGTATATGAAAGAGTAAAAAAGTGCTTTCGTTGTTGTGGAATAAGAAGCCTTCGTATCTTAATGCATGTATTTAATTTATTCGGAGCGATTAGAGCGGGATCTACTTTTTGGGGAATATGAGTCGAAGCTATAACAAGAATATTTCTAGTGGAACATCTTTTACTATCCCTAGAAAGATAGTTCACTAATAGACCGAGGGATAAGTCGTTGGACTCATTCATATTCAGATCATGAATGTTTGGAATCCAAATAATACAAGGAGACATTGCTTTTGCTAATTCGAATTGAAGGGTGATCAAAAATCGGTCTATTTCCGGTATAAGATCCCTAGGTAGCACATCCTTCATAGTTATAAACTTGAGCTTCCTATCAAGGTCACGGTCGAAATCCTCACTATCATCACTATCATAACTATAGTAACTATCCTGACTCTCGTTACTAGGTAAAAGACTGTAAATGGTACCCTCTTTTTCATCAAAAATTTTCTCTTCACTATCATTCTCATCAATATTAAAACCCTTAGGATGGTTATCCAGGAACTTGTTCAGAAATACTGTAATGAAAGGAACATAAGAGTTTTTCGCGAGGTATTTGACCAAAAAGGATCGTCCAGTTCCTATAGAACCAATCACTAAAATACCCCCTCCTAGGGGTAGGGCTAAGCGGAGCGAAAAGGGTTTCCTATTGGATGGTAAATCAAAACTATTAGCTCCACACGGGGTTTGTGAATAAGTGATTGTCTGATAATGAGCAAGGAATATCCGTCTTTCTGCTAAGCAGGATGGATTGAACTCATAATTCATTAGATCCTTTTTATGAATGTCAATTAAATTTCGTAAGTAAATTGTTCCCGGTTGTTCAATCATTTGATAACCAGAGTTATTCTTTGCTAAATGATCACTATGAGTCAGACTCAATAGAATTTGATCAATCCCTTTTTCTGCCGTTAAGGTAGAGAACTGAACCAAGAATTCTCTTTCTTTATCAGCAATCAAATCACTGTTCGAGATCCAGGATTCTATTTTATCATCAATCCAATCACTATTTACCTTTTTTCTTTTTGTTATGAAGGAATATAGCAGTTTACTTGTATGACTTAGATGTCTAGTATTTCTCAAAAAAGCTATTCGATTGATGGGATTTGGTATAATACTTATGAGATCGATGATATTAAAATCTTTCTTCTTAGAACGTATGGATTTGACCTCATAAATGGCACCACCACTGCCAGAAGCAGAACCTCGTCTTTCTTCTATAAACTTTCCTAATTGTTCCGTAGCAACTAGAAATAGATTCTTTAACCAGAAAGAATTAAGTCCCGATGTAGGATACCTATCCAGAAGTTTTCGCAACTCAATCATGTAGGAAGGAATAATAAAAGATTTGACCTGTTGGAACTCTGTCTGTAACTCACCATAGAATCGAGAAACAAAGAGAAGATGTGTAAAAATGAGATATCCAGTAACAAGAAGAAGGAAAAGGATTGAATAGAAGAACTCCTGAATATTTAGCGATCTCAGATGTGTCGATGGTGACTCATTATTTCGATGAAAAATTTCTTCGCGCAGAAGATTATGGAAAGACTTACTAGAAATCTCACTTATCAGATTCCATTGTGAAAGACACAATTTTAATTTTTTCTGAATAATTCCCGATAATATATCTGATCCATGCATAATATCATGAAAAATGGATATAAATTTTTGAAATTTTTTACTACTACTTAGTATCGTCACTAGGTCTGAAAAAGTATCTAAAAATATTAAATTTAGATATTTGTGCCCTGTCGAGGTAAGTAACCATGGTATATATCTTTGGAATCTATTCAATTTGGAGAGAGTTGAAAAAACACTATTTCTTTGAAAGGTTCTATACATCTCCCCTTTCTCAAGGGATTTTTTTACATAAGGACTACGTTTTTTCCTCTTTTCGGCTGGGAAAGATTTCTCAGAATATGGAGTTTCAATCAAACCCATGTTGGAATTGAAATTTAGATACTTATGCAAGTGCTTCCCTTCTGAATCTGGTAGATTCATATCTGAAAGAGGTTGACAATCAATTCTTTCAAAATGGACTTTCTCTTCCTCTGTTAGAGGTGTTCCAGAAATGTCTGCGATCGAGTAACTAGTTCTATCGTGACCACTTTGTGGAAAATCCTTAGGTATTAAAATGTTAGATACCTGTAATTCGATTGGTGAAATAGTATCTCTCTCCAAAAAAGCATGTTTTTTTTTACCGCCGCACAAAGAAAATATTTTGTTTCGACTGAACAAGATATTAAGGAATTGGCCATACAGAAAATCATAATTATTGATAGAGGCCCTTTCCACATAAAAAGAGAATCTTGTGTTCCAATGGAAGCCTAAATAATATGGATTATTCAAGAATCGCAGTCGATTTGCTTTATAAAAAGAGGATATCAATGAACTTCTATGAAACGGTTTCACGGGATTCAACCAATTGTCTTGACCTTGGGATATCTTTGAGAAATAGGAATCCGTCATCCTATTTGGTATCTTATTGAAAAAAAATGGTGATATTGGTCCTCCATTGATAAATAATTTCGATTTTTGGGAAGTATGGTAGTCATCCAATAAGAAGGGTTTACTTTTTTTCAAATTACCTATTTGAAGACCTATTGATTCTAACAACTGATTACAGAGTGGATCATTCGGACTTTTCAATTCATAGATGTGGATCTGGGACCTATGAACGGGGATACTCCCGAAACTCACAAAGAAAGAAGGAAGTGAGTTAGACAAAAAGAGAAGAAACTTGGACAAAAAGAAAAAAAGTGACTTAGATAAATCTTTTTTGTCGATAACCTCAGACCAATTCATTGAATATTTATTAATACGTAATCGATCAAACACTACTTGAAAACGGCTATTCTGCTCGGAAATGAAATGGTCCAAATTTTCCTGGAAATTCTCGGTTCCATTGGACCATTTATATCTATATGCATTAGGATCCCTATTAATGGACCCCTCGGTTCGAGAAATCCAACAAATAGGATCGAACCTTTTCTTCTGACTCTTTTTCCAATTTGATAAATGTCGGTTGATCGTGTATTTCATTATAGTTCTATGATTCATAGTATCTTTTTCTATCTGATACCTTTGAATTCCATATTCGAAGTTGCGATAGAATCTATTCGTTTTAATGAATAGATTCCATACATTTCTTATGTACCTATAGATACTATATTGTATTTGAATCAGATTTTGGATCAATCTATATTGATAGACTGCCTCCATTATGTTGTTACTAGTAAATACCACTATTTTTGGTTTTGAATTTTCCAAATCATTCCCACAAGAGGTGCGGGCCCATTTTTTTATGATCCTTTGATAAAAAGATTCATTCTCTTCGTAAAAAAGAGGAGGTAGAACCAATAAAGATTTCTTTTTTGATTCATTCCTGAATACCTCATTTAAGAATCGTTTTGGATCCAATTTGAAAGAATCAATAGAAAAAGAAAATCGCTTATGATACACCAAGTACGGCTCGGTTATTGATAGATTCAATAGATCCGCTAGTTCGTGAAATCTCTCTTCTGATTCCAAATAGTGGTGTAACATGTATTCCCCCCTGTTCCGGTACTGGAATAGATGCAATAAACCAAAAAGTGGGTTTTTGTTCAATAAGTAAATGTTATTGGAACTGTCAAGTTCATCCTTCATAACCATATTACATCCTGGATCGGATGAAATAGGATGAATTGAGACAGTCTTTTGTAAATACATACTTATTTTGACTATATTTTCTATTTCTTTATTTTCCGATCGCCTGGAAAAAAGAAAAGAAACATCTTCTTCTTTCTTTAATAATTTCTGATCTCTACTGGACCTTTCAGTAGGATTTGAATCCAGATGAAGTTCTGACCATCTATCAGAGAAAAAAGATCTCTGAGATATATTTTTTCCTTTTGGAAGATACAGGAGCGGGACAATCAACCTATTGATATTGGTTGAATCTTTTGAGTCTTCCAATCTATTATCATTGCTGGGTCCAATGGAATTCATAGGTATAGGAAGAAGTCCTGTCAAATAGAAATTTTTTCTTTCGATCATCTTTCGATTGTTAATACGATATAGAAGGATCGCTACTACAAAGAATACTACATAATTGATCGTGAAATACCGATTCCTTGTTAAACCCTGTGAATTGCGTGAAAGTAGGATACTCCAAATTCTGGAGTCCAAGAGTTTGATAAAACTCTCTTGATAGAAAAAAATTTGAATGAAAGATACCGCTGAATTTATTTGAGTCCATGAATATAAGAAATCGCGAGAATTCCGGATCTCTCTAAATATCTCTCTCAATTCGAAAACCCAGTATTTGAATTTATGCATTTGCATTTAAACCTCCTTTAATGCATTGATTTATCTAAAAGATTTCACTTCAATTGGAATTTGGTTATTCACCAGGTACGAGGATTCCCCCGAAGCATCCATGGCTGAATGGTTAAAGCGCCCAACTCATAATTGGCGAAGTCGTAGGTTCAATTCCTACTGGATGCACCCCAATGAAACCCTCTTTCCAAAAAGAAGAATTACTAAAATTCAATTAGATTATTATTATTACTAATTACTATCAATTAGATTATTATTTAAATAATTAATTGAAATAATTTATATATATAAATAGATATATATTTATTATAATTAATTTAATTAATTGAAATAATTTCGGATCTCTACTCTCAGTAGGATTTGAATCCAGACCATCTATCAGAGAAAAAAGAATGATTGGATCTGTATCAATGGAATCTCATCATCCATACATAACGAATTGGTGTGGTATATTCGATAAATATATATATATATATGAACAATAAAAAAACTAGTAGTCTTATTGAGACTAGAACTCATAGGGAAGAAAATATATTTATGAATGGAATAAAATATGCAGTTTTTACAGACAAAAGTATTCGGTTATTGGGGAAAAATCAATATACTTTTAATGTCGAATCGGGATCAACTAGAACAGAAATAAAGCAATGGGTCGAACTCTTCTTTGGTGTCAAGGTAATAGCTATGAATAGTCATAGACTCCCGATAAAGGGTAGAAGAGTGCGATCTATTAAGGGACATACAATGCATTACAAACGTATGATCATTACGCTTCAACCGGGTTATTCTATTCCACCTCTTAGAAAGAAAAGAACTTAAATTAAAAAACACTAAATAGCATGGCGATACATTTATACAAAACTTCTATCCCGAGCACACGCAATGGAGCCGTAGACGTAGACAGTAAAGTGAAATCCAATTCACGAAATCGTTTGATTTATGGAAAGCGTCGTTGTGGTAAAGGACGAAATGCCAGAGGAATCATTACCGCAGGGCATCGAGGGGGAGGTCATAAGCGTCTATACCGGAAAATAGATTTTCGACGGAATGACAAAGACATATATGGTAGAATTGTAACTATAGAATACGACCCTAATCGAAATGCATATATTTGTCTCATACACTATGGGGATGGTGAGAAAAGATATATTTTACACCCGAGAGGGGCTAGAATTGGAGATACCATTGTTTATGGTACAGAAGTTCCTATAAAAATGGGAAATGCCCTACCTTTGAGTGCGGTTTGAACTATTGATTTACGTAATTGGAATTAACCAATTAGGTTTACGGCGAAACCTAGAAATCGATCACTGATCCAATTAGAGTACCTCTACAGGATAGACTTCAACAGAAAACTGAAGAGTAACGGCAGCAAGTGATTGAGTTCAGTAGTTCCTCATATAAAATTATTGACCCTAGATATCTAGTAATATGGAGAAGACAAAATTGTTTCAAGCACCGACAGAACAAGAAGCGACACTTGTTTCAAAGAGGGGAGGAGACAAGGGTTATTCACATTTCATTTGATGGTCAGAGGCAAATTGAAAGCTAAGCTGTGGTAATTCTAAGGATTCCCCCAGGGATTAATAGAAATGTCTCCTACGTTACCCGTACTATGTGGAAGTAGCGACGTAATTTCATAGAGTCATTCGGTCTGAATGCTACATGAAGAACATAAGCCAGATGAAGGAACGCGAAGACCTAGGATGTAGAAGATCATAACACGAGTGATTCGGCAGATGCAGATTTTGATTCCTATATTATAAATATATCCACTCATGCGGTATTTCATTATGCCATATATATATAAGAATACGAATTCTACGATTATAGAAGATCCATCTGTATAGATATCATTATCTACATCCAGAAAGCCGTATGCTTTGGAAGAAGCTTGTACAGTTTGGGAAGGGATTTTGATTGATCAAAAAGAAGAATCTACTTCAACCGATATGCCCTTAGGCACGGCCATACATAATATAGAAATCACACCCGGAAGGGGTGGACAATTAGCTAGAGCAGCAGGTGCTGTAGCGAAACTTATTGCAAAAGAGGGGAAATCGGCAACATTAAAATTACCTTCTGGAGAGGTCCGTTTGATATCTAAAAAATGCTCAGCAACAGTCGGACAAGTGGGCAATGTTGGGGTAAACCAGAAAAGTTTGGGCAAAGCTGGATCTAAACGTTGGCTAGGTAGGCGCCCTGTAGTAAGAGGAGTTGTGATGAACCCTGTAGACCATCCCCATGGGGGTGGTGAAGGGAGAGCTCCAATTGGTAGAAAAAAACCGGTAACTCCGTGGGGCTATCCTGCACTTGGAAGAAGAAGTAGAAAAAGGAATAAATATAGTGATAATTTGATTCTTCGTCGCCGTAGTAAATAGTGTTAGAGTAGACAGTATAAATAGTAGAGTAGAGAAAATCGAATTTGTTTCTTCGTCTTTACAATACAAAATAAAAAAAAAAAAAATAAAAGAGTGATTTACTATCACATTAAATAATATGATTTTTTTTTAATATAAGAGGAAAAATTCACTTTTTTGTAAATTATAAGAGGAATAATTAACTATGGGACGTTCACTAAAAAAAAATCCTTTTGTAGCGAATCATTTATTAATAAAAATTAATAAGCTTAACACAAAAGGAGAAAAAGAAATAATAATAACTTGGTCCAGAGCATCTACCATTATACCTACAATGATTGGGCATACCATTGCTATCCATAATGGAAAAGAGCATTTACCTATTTATATAACAGATCGTATGGTAGGCCATAAATTGGGAGAGTTTTCACCCACTCGAAACGTCCTAGGATATGCGAAAAATGATAATAGATCTCGTCGTTAACATTTTTTTAATTGGTTTATTCTGCAGCAGCAAATGCTAGTCACAATCTAAATTTCAACGAACTAAGTCAATGAGTCATAAAGATAAAGATATATAACAAAAAGATAAAAAAGTACACAAATAAGTCGTATCATTTTATATGTAGTGAGGAATTATGGGACAAAAAATACATCCGCTTGGTTTCAGACTTGGTACAACTCAAAGTCATGATTCTATTTGGTTTGCACAACCAACAAATTATTCCGAGAATCTAAAAGAAGATAAAATAATACGAGATTGTATCAAGAATTATATACAAAAAACGATAAGAATATCCTCTGGTGTCGAGGGAATTGGACGTATAAAGATTAAAAAAAGAATCGATCTGATTCAAGTCATAATCTATATGGCAGTTCCCAAGTTATTAATCGAGGGTAAGCCTCGAAGAATCGAAGAATTACAGATAAATGTGCAAAAAAAACTGAATTGTGTGAACCGAAAACTCAACATTGCAATTACAAGAATTCCAAATGCTTATAGAGACCCTAATATTCTTGCAGAATTTATAGCCGGACAATTAAAGAATAGAATTCCATTTCGTAAAGCAATCAAAAAAGCTATAGAATTAGCTGAACAGGCGGGTACAAAAGGAGTTCAAGTACAAATTGCGGGACGTATCGACGGAAAAGAAATTGCACGTGTCGAATGGATCAGAGAAGGTAGGGTTCCTCTACAAACCATTCGAGCTAAAATTGATTATTGTTCCTATCCAGTTCGAACTATTTATGGGGTATTGGGGATCAAAGTTTGGATATTTCTAAACAAAGAATAATCAACTTTTCGGTATCTTTAAGCTTCCATCTTTGGATAAAACAAAAAATGAGGAATTCTTAATATATTCTTATTCCAAAAGAATAAATGACAAATTTTATAAGATTCAATAAAAAATTTTAATAATTATTTTATAGTGAAGGAATTGCTATGCTTAGTGTGCGACTCGTTGGTTTTTTTCGAGTAGTTCAATTAAAACAAAAATTCGTAGAATTTTTTAATAAAGAACTAAAGAACTAATAACCTACTCATCGCTTCGCATTATCTGGATATAAAGAACCCGTTCAAATAAAAAATCTAAATAAAGATATATGAGGTTATATAATTAAATTATAGCAACTGAAAACGGAAATAAAAAAGAATCTGATTATGAGTTGTAAAGCAATAAGAATATACAGATAAATGAAGAGGTGAAAGAAAGAAAGAAAAGATATCAATGATATAGAATTCTAATATGTAAAGGTCTATGGGTCCATCTCATAAAAGGTAGTGTAATAAAGCATCCATATTAAAAATTAATCCATAATGGATGAAATATATTCCTAGAATAAACGAATCCAGAGCCGCGAATCAATAAAACTGAGAAGGTTGATTCAACAAAATAAAATAAATAATAAAATTTTATTCAAATAAAATCTTATTAAAGAGGCTCCATTGTAGAATTTAGACCTAACCATAAATCGAAAAGCGATGGGAACGAAGGAACCTGTGAATACCTAAGATAATTTTTTTTTATTAAAAAAAAAAGTAAAAAAAAAACAAATCTTAAAAATTCATTAGGTGGGATGGCGGAAGAAACTAAGAATCATTCATTGTTTTTTGAGGAATTGTGGACTAACCCTACATTACGTCTGAAATTGATAATGAAAGAGTAAATATCCGCCCGCGATAATTTTTTTTATTTCAAAATTTTTTCCAATCCGATATGATAATAAAAAAAAGACAAATACAGATTCGTTAGAATATTATACCAAAACAATATATATAAAAGCAAGATATACAAATTTCTAATGGATGTATGTTATTGTATATTTTTTTATCGGTTAAATATTTTGGAATTGATTCATTCGTGAGGAGCCGTATGAGGTGAAAATCTCATGTACGGTTCTGTAATAGAGATGGAATTGAGAAAAAACCATCAACTATAACCCTAAAAGAACCAGATTCCGTAAACAACATCGAGGAAGAATGAAAGGAAGAGCCTATCGAGGTAATCGTATTTGCTTCGGAAAATATGCTCTTCAGGCACTTGAACCCGCTTGGATCACATCTAGACAAATAGAAGCAGGGCGCCGGGCAATGTCACGAAATGTCCGTCGGGGTGGACAAATATGGGTACGCATATTTCCAGACAAACCTGTTACAGTAAGACCTACCGAAACGCGTATGGGTTCGGGAAAGGGATCTCCCGAATATTGGGTAGCTGTCGTTAAACCCGGCAAAATACTTTATGAAATGAGTGGGGTCTCAGAAACTATAGCTCGAAAAGCTATTTCAATAGCAGCATCGAAAATGCCTATACGAACTCAATTCATTCTTTCAGAATAATCATTCGAAGGAAAGAGGTCTTTAGTATGAAAAAAAAATTGCAATTGTGGGTTTCTTTTTTTTTGAACACAGAATATTTTTTTTACTTCAACTTTTTGACTGAAAGATAAAAAAAAATGATATGATTCAACCTCAAACCTATTTAAATGTAGCCGATAATAGTGGAGCTCGCGAATTGATGTGTATTCGAATCATAGGAGCTAGTAATCGACGGTATGCTTATATTGGTGACATTGTTGTTGCTGTAATCAAAAAAGCAGTACCAAATACGCCTTTAGAAAGATCTGAAGTGATCAGAGCTGTAATTGTACGTACTTGTAAAGAACTTAAACGTAGTAATGGTATGATAATAAAGTATGATGATAATGCTGCGGTTGTAATTGATAAAGAAGGAAATCCAAAAGGAACTCGAATTTTTTGCGCAATACCTCGAGAATTGAGAAAGTTAAATTTTACTAAAATAGTTTCATTAGCACCCGAGGTATTATAATACGAGATCATGATATAGGTATATCATTTAATAATTAAATAATTAATTTAATTAATATTTCAAAAAATAAATCAAAATTATAATATAATATATATAATATTATAGATAGAAAAAAAAGGAATGAAATATATATATTTATTATTTATATATTCAAAATTCTGAATTCTATAAAAAAATAGAATTCAGAATTTTGAATTAGTATAATAGTTCATTTTCTAATATTCTATTTTTTTTAGTTTGAGAATATTCTATATATATGTACATTAATCCTATTAGATTATAAGAAGATTTTCTATATATAGAGTATTATTATTATTATATTCTCATATTCAATAATTAGATATTTTATTGAATCAAAAAAAGGGAGCACGTTGATTATATTGAAAGTAAGGAACAACAATCATTTTCATTTATCATGGGTAAGGATACCATCGCTGATATAATAACCTTGATACGCAACGCTGACATGAATAGAAAAAGAACAGTTCAAATACCACTTACTAATATTATTGAAAACATTGTTCAAATACTTTTACGAGAGGGTTTTGTTGAAAACGTCAGAAAACATCGGGAAAACAACAAATACTTTTTAGTTTTAACTCTACGATATAGAAGAAATAGGAAAGGATCATCTAAAACGTTTTTAAATTTAAAAAGGATCAGTACACCAGGTCTCCGAATCTATTCTAACTATCAACGAATTCCTAGAATTTTAGGAGGTATGGGGATTGTAATTCTTTCTACTTCTAGAGGTATTATGACAGATCGAGAGGCTCGGTTAGAAAGAATCGGCGGAGAAGTTTTATGTTATATATGGTAATTTTTCGGATATTCTTATATACGAATTATATAAAAAACTTCTATCCATTCTTGTCAATGGAGAGAGAAAACACAAATTTCTAATATTACTTCTAATCCTAATACATTAGTGAATGTGTCAAGAGGATTTAACTAGAATAGAAATAAAAAAATTCATGAAGATTTAATTACTGAATAACTTCTCAGGGTATATTCCAGGTTCCTTTAATAGAAAAAATAGAATTGAAATAAGATTCTGGTCTATGTTTCCAAGAAAATTCGATGTACTATTCTTTTCTATGTATACGACGATACAATACGATGACCGAGAAAGTAAAAAGTGTAATAAGGAAACCCTATTTTCTTCCAATAAATAGATTCGGCATTAAGTTAAGGAATGAGAAATATGAAAATAGGAGCCTCTGTTCGTAAAATTTGTGAAAAATGTCGATTGATCCGCAGACGAGGGCGAATTATAGTAATTTGTTCAAATCCAAGACATAAACAAAGACAAGGATAATATTTTCACAAAACAAAAAAGGGCTTTCTTTTTTAAAGAAAGTACCGAATGCACAAATCAATAAATATTGCAATTCAAAAAATCGTATTATATTAATAGTTAATTCACTTAAATATTAAATCAAAACAAAAATATAGTATAGATTCTATATTAGAATCTATTCTATGTTATAAGTATTATAACAAATATTATATTATTGCTTGATATTTCAAATCTAGATATTTCAAATCTATCTTAGTAGAAATAGAATAAAATTAAGATAGAAAATAGTACAGAATCCGTTTTTGACAGGAAATGGATATATCCATATATTTCGGACTTATATTTTTTAAAATAATAAAATATGGCAAAACCTATACCAAAAATTGGTTCACGTAAAAATGGACGTATTGGTTCGCGTAAGCATCCTCGTAAAATACCAAAGGGTGTTATTTATGTTCAAGCTAGTTTCAACAATACCATTGTGACTGTTACAGATGTACGGGGTCGGGTGATTTGTTGGTCCTCTGCCGGTTCGTGTGGCTTCAAGGGTACACGAAGGGGGACACCATTTGCCGCTCAAACCGCAGCAGCAAATGCTCTTCGAACAGTAGCAGATCAAGGCATGCAACGAGCAGAAGTCATGATAAAAGGTCCTGGTCTCGGAAGAGATGCAGCATTAAGAGCTATTCGTAGAAGTGGTATACTTTTAAGGTTTATACGGGATGTAACCCCTATGCCACATAATGGATGTAGGTCCCCTAAAAAAAGACGTGTGTAAAACTAAAAATAAACATTAAAGAAAGAGATTTCAAGAGAAATAAACAATTTTTGATAAAAATATATAACTATGATTGGGGAAAAAGTAAAAGTATCTACTCGGACACTACAGTGGAAGTGTGTTGAATCAAGAGTAGACAGTAAGCATCTTTATTATGGACGCTTTATTCTGTCTCCACTTATGAAAGGCCAAGCTGATACAATCGGCATTGCAATGCGAAGAATTTTGCTCGGAGAAATAGAGGGAACATGTATCACACGTGCAAAATCTGAGAAAATACCACATGAATATTCCACCATAGTAGGTATTCAAGAATCAATACATGAAATTTTAATGAATTTGAAAGAAATTGTATTGAGAAGTAATCTGTATGGAACTCGGGATGCGTCTATTTGTTTTCAAGGTCCTGGATATGTAACTGCTCAAGACATCATTTTACCACCTTCGGTGGAAATCGTTGATGATACACAACATATAGCTAACCTAACAGAACCGATTAATTTGTGTATTGAATTACAAATTGAGAGGAATCGGGGATATCGTATAAAAACACTAAACAACATTCAAGACGGAAGTTATACTATAGATGCTGTATTCATGCCTGTTCGAAATGCGAATCATAGTATTCATTCTTATGTGAATGGGAATGAAAAACAAGAGATACTCTTTCTCGAAATATGGACAAATGGAAGTTTAACTCCTAAGGAAGCACTTTATGAAGCCTCCCGGAATTTGATTGATTTATTTATTCCTTTTTTACATGCAGAAGAAGAAAACTTAAATTTAGAAAACAATCAACACAAAGTTACTTTACCCCTTTTTACTTTTCATGATAGATTGGTTAAGGATAAACTAAGAAAAAATAAAAAAGAAATACCATTGAACTCCATTTTTATTGACCAATTAGAATTGCCTCCCAGGATCTATAATTGTCTCAAAAAGTCCAATATACATACATTATTGGAACTTTTGAATAAGAGTCAAGAAGACCTTATGAAAATTGAACATTTTCGCGTAGAAGATGTAAAAAATATATTAAACATTTTACAAATCGAAAAGGATTTTGCATAAATTTGAAATCCATTGGATTTTTTCATCTTTCTTTTTAGAAAAAGAAAGGTGAAAAAATTTTTTAGGTCTAAAATGGAATAGATGTATCTAGGGATTAGTCGTTTCAAAGTGAATTCTCCCTAGATACACAATACACATGGCATGATATTTTATTTCACAATTGAATCAAATCAATCAAT